TTTATTCAATTTCGAATTGACCTTTGGATACAAATCGCGAGAATGTATATTCTTCTTCAAATATGCTATTGAAGGAAAAGGGATTAAACCTTTTTAAGAAATAAAGTTTTTTGATCGGAATATTAAAAAACCGAAAGATCCCTTAACTATTTAAGTTATTAATCGAACGAATCACACTTTTACCACTAAACTATACCCGCTACATATCCATTATTATATATGGATATACCTTTTGTCGAACAAAGGAATGAGATGCAATTAAGATAGCGTCAGACTCATGAAAATTCTAGCGTTGACACTACGTCCCGCCGGGGCGGGGGTATTTGAAAAAATAGGCGAAGAACAGAAAGTTTATTTTTTATTTAAATATTTTATTTAAATAAAAAATAAATAAATAAAAAATTTAGAATAAAAAATATAATATATTATTATAATATATAATAATAAATAATAATAAAGTGAAAAGTATAACTTTTCACTTGCTGTAAGTAATTATTGACAGTCCTAAATCGAAGGAGTTATTGAAGCTGGACCATAGAAATGATGAATTCCGCATTTCTTTTTTTGTTTTCAACTTTCCCCTCAACTGCCGTATTTTATGAATTTGAATTCGGATCGATTGGATCTCAAATGTTCAAATAAAGCTTGTCCCTTGAACAAATAAATGAGTTATGTTATATATGTTAGAATATATTCTATGTGTGTTTCATTTTTAATATTGTTTAATATTTAATATATGTATGCGTTCTTTATCCAGTTAAGTAATTAAGTAGATTGAGAAAAAAATACTAATAACAAAAAAATATTAACTTAAAATACTTAATAAGAATGGTGAAAAATATTCATATTCTTTCATATTCCATAGTATATCACATGATATAGTATATCATATTCTATAGTATATTATTTCCATGGTGTTAATAATACTAATAAATGACACTTCTATCATAGGAATAGGGATGGAAATTGGCTTTCTTGTTGCTTCAATAACAAGCAAGTATTTTTGATTTGATATCAAATCAAATCAAAAATACTTAAATCGTTTGATCTATGAAATGATTCATCAGAAGTAATGTAATGGCCCGGCCAGTACTTAACCAGGCCGGGGGAATGAACCTTTCTTACAAAATAAAAGAAGTAATCAAAGAAGTAAGGTATTCTTTCTGTATCTATTCTATTGGAGATAAGATATCCGTTTCGAATCATTACATTATCTGAATTGAATTATTGATCAAATTCGTAGATATCTTATCTATTTTAATAGAATATTTATTTAGAATATATTATTAGTGTTATTTTATCCTTATACTTATAATTATAATAAAAATAAAGAAAGAAAACGAGGGTTCTTTTAATCTTTTTTACTTCACGTGTCACATCACATAAAAAATGAAAAATTTTGAATTGGGAGAGATGGCTGAGTGGACTAAAGCGGCGGATTGCTAATCCGTTGTACGAGTTATTTGTACCGAGGGTTCGAATCCCTCTCTCTCCGCCCCCTCTGATTACTTCAGACTTTCAAAATTTTTCCAATTTCAATCCCCGATTTTTCATAATAGGTAAATGTATGGAATACATAAAAAAGTAAAGAAAAACTCAAAATCCTTTTTTTTTATTCCTCGCGTCCGGGATTACGGCCCGGATCGTTAGATAAGAATCCAAAGATGAAGAGAGAAACAAAAAATATCACTACTGTGTAAACGAAGAGTTTGAGAGTAAGCATTACACAATCTCCAAGATTATTTTTTTGGAAAAAGGAAATAGATTGCCTATTTTTTATCATATACACTATTTTGACATAACACCCCCCAAATGAAGTCTTTTCTTGAAAAAAAAGTAATTTTCACGAATTTATTTGTAATAAGAAAAGAAAGATTCGGATTCCTTCATTACCAAAAATTTTTGGCCATATCCATTATTTGGTATTGTGGGGTCCTTAGAAAGTCCTTGTTTACTGGAAGGTCAGAACGAGGAAATAAGTTGATCAAAATTTGTCACTGCGGTTATTCAATATAAAAGAATTTAGATTTTTGAATCGAGGGTTCATAATGTAAAACTTATCTGATCTTATCAATTTTTCGAATTTTTTTTTCGGATAAATCATGAGCGGAGCATTCAAAATTTTATCGAAAACTTACGGCAGCTTGCCAAACAAAGGCTAAGAGAAAAAATAGTACAGGTATGACAGGCATAACATCTACGATTGGATTGAAAAAGGCATAAGCCTCGGGCAATTTGCCGAAGAAAAAACTACTCGAATAGAGGGTAGAATTAAGACAGATACAGATTAAATTAAAGATATTAAGCATAAGAAACATTTCATTCTTGTAGATTAGAAAATTTGATTTTGGTTGAGTTCTTTTTCTTAGGGAAAAACGAGAAGGCGGGTCAAAAAACCCTTCTTTTTCTTCGAACTCTCCCAAATCAAAAATCTTTCCTTTCATTCTCAAATGAGAATACAAGGAATTTGAGTTTCATACAATATCTTAATTGAATTTTATGTAATGATCAATAATTTTTTTTATTCTATATTTCCATGTGCTGAATCCTAGCAGCAATGTATTTCATATGTATTTTGGTTGGGATTGACGAATGACCAATACCAATATTAGTCTTTATTAGTGTCGAATATAAATTCTAAATCTAAATGGGGCGTGGCCAAGCGGTAAGGCAACGGGTTTTGGTCCCGTTATTCGGAGGTTCGAATCCTTCCGTCCCAGATCGTCTCCATCAGAAACGAAAGATTCTTCTCTTTAACAATTTTCTGTTTCATTTTGGATATTTGGATATAATGTGATCTCGCCTTTTGTTCTGAATTCTAGAAATATGAATAATTCTAAGAATTATATCTTTTCTTTCGTTTGGTTTCTCACAAACGTGATCGAGTGTACGGGTAGAAATAAAGATATTTCTTTGAATTCTTAATTCAAAAAAGAATTTGGGGTGTATCATTCCCATTCAGAGTATACTTGTACTACTACTCATATTCATATTGAAGTAAGTTACTTAGGGAAACTTTGTGTTCCATATCGATGAAATGTGAATTCTCGCATGATGCATTCTGAATCGAAATAAAAAAAAGGCCTTTTTTCTATTCCATTCCCCAAGGAAAGCCTAAAGAAAATAAACGGTGTACCCCAATTCCCCACTTTATGTGGAGACTAAAGATTACGTAGTTTTTGGTATGAATTTCATTTCTTTCATCGTTCGTCTTAAAACTTCTAAAGCTGGGAAAAAATAGGAAAAACGAGTTGATCCAGATGCCGTTTTTTTTGTATTTTATCTTATTCAAATGAATAATTGGAAATCAATGTAATGTAACGATTAAATGGATGGAAATTTATATATTCCATTTGCTTGACTTTATTGGAATTGGTGGAAAGATTATTGAACCAGAAGTAAAAAAAATCCGTCTGTATAATCTGTATAATATAAAATGAACAAGTCCTATAATATATATTATGTATTGTTATCGTATTGTTCTATTTCAGTAATAGCGGCTCTTTGGTTAAGTCAAAAGGGTCTGTGATTCTTTAAATATCCATGATTACCCCCGGTAATAACTGTTCGTTGTATATGATGGATACGAAAAGATTAGAGTTATTCTTGATTCTGATTTTCTCTTTCAGATGAAAGAAAGAATAACGACTTTAATCTTATCTTACCTTACACGAGACCTTTTCTATTCCATACTCATGAAAACAAAAAACGATTTTTATTTTGACTTCATTTTTATGAACCTTGGTACTTGAAGAAGTCTGAAAAATCTATTGTGAAAAATCTATATTATAGAGAAACTTACGACCTTTTCGAGTCATCGGACTAGCTTATATTTGGTTAATAACTGATTTTGGTCCGGAATTGGAAATCCATTAAGGGCCATTCTTTTGAGGTTTCGAATTTATTTGTTCGAGAAAAATAGGATCTTTTTTTTCATGATTCACCATTCCGAACGATCTGTTGAAGATATAAATAAGACTTAAGTATATTCCTCTTTTTTAGAAAGCTGTTTCATTCATAGGATAGAATATGGGGTGAAATAACTTTAATAAAACCTTTCTAAGACTTTTCCGGATAACTATTTATCTATCCATTTATCTATCCATAGATACATAGAAAGTATTATATACCGTTGAACCAATGACTATTCATGATTCCATATTGAATCAATTCCATACCGGTTCAAAATTCAATTTTTAATTAGAGGAATGTTGTTATGGTAAAACTTCGTTTGAAACGATGTGGTAGAAAGCAACGTGCGACTTGAAGGACATGATTCGTTGTGGATTCTTATACCCACCATTTTCTATAGGAATGAAGATGCTCTTGAATCGACATAGTTTGTTCTGTTCCTGCTCGGAACCTAATTTGTGTTGGGTTCGTAAATAGGAAAGGAATAGTACATGATGGAGCTCGAGCAAAAAGTATTGATTAATTTATCGGGGGAAGAATCTAGGGTTAGTAACAATTAATAAGTTAGACCAACTTTGTAAGTATATCCTCAATATCGAAATTGAAATCGAAGGGTTAAAATTTGAACAAGTTTGAAATGAAATAAAAAAAGTCAACTTGTTGGAATTGGTAAAGTAAAACTTTTCGATTAAAATGTAAAGTGTATTATATTACAAGGGAATCAATCGTTCGTATTATCTTTCCACAGAAAGAAATAACAAAAAACAAAAGGTATGTTGCTGCCATTTTGAAAAAAAAGGAGTAAAGATCACCGAAGTAATGTCTAAACCCAATGATTTTACAAAGCAAAGAGAAAGGATTCCGGAACAAGGAAACACTATTTTCAATTGTCTCAATAATTTTATTATTTTATTATAATGAGGAGTAAAAATAGAGACGAGACAAACAAGAGAGGTTAGAGACGACTCAAGAAATGCCTAAGGATTTACCTTCGAACTTTTTCAAAATTACCCAACTTGAGTTATGAGTACGAATGATATTTCTTTTTTCTGTAAGTAAGAACAAAAAACAACTCAAATCATAGTCTAATTCATGATTTTATGGATCTATTTGCCATTATATACAGAATATACAGAAATATTAGAATCATTTTTCTCGAGCCGTATGAGGAGAAAACCTCCTATACGTTTCTAGGGGGGGGTATTATTTATCTACATCTATCCCAATGAGCGATCTATCGAATCGTTGCAATTGATGTTCGATCCCGACGAGAAGGGAGAGATCTTCAAAAAGTGGGTTTTTACGATCCGATACAGAATCAAACTTATTTAAACGTTCCTGCTATTCGTTATTTCCTTGAAAAAGGTGCTCAACCTACAGGAACTGTTCATGATATTTTAAGGAAAGCAGAATTATTTAAAGAAATCGTAAAGAAAAAAAAACAAAATTTCTAAATAAAAAAGGAAGGGTAACTAGTATCTATTTTTGGTAATTATTTACCCACAATTTGCTCTTTTCTTGTTCTATTTATACTTAATTTACTTTATTTCTTGTTGTGCCAATCCAACACAAATACTTATTTGATTTACTTATTAATTTAATTGAATTAATTGAATTTGTTTTCTCAACATTCCATTCATATTGACAATGGTGTATCGAACAAATATAATTAGATCGTAGATAAATAGATCTGTTTATTCCGACTCCGACCCCTATTGGTTTTTTCTTTACTTCAGTCAAATAATGGGTTTGCCGGATTTACTGTTATACAAGATGTATTTTCTTAACGAAAATCAAAAATTTTGAGAAAAGGGGGCGGTCCGTAAATGTAAATTTTGACATTTCTATTGGGAATCTGTTGTTTTAAATTCGATCCGCTCATTTTGCTATTTTGATGTTTATAATTGATCATAAAATCTTTCCTTTATATTTCATTTCTTATTAGTTCAATGTTTTGACGTAGTTGTACAGTGCAATTCAATTGATTTTTTTTATTTCGATCGCATCTACATATTATATTTATTTTATCTGGGTTGCTAACTCAACGGTAGAGTACTCGGCTTTTAAGTGCGACTATGATCTTTTACACATTTGGATGAAGCAAGGAATTCGTCCAGACTCTTGGTAGAGTCTATAAGACCACGACTGATCCTGAAAGGTAATGGATGGAAAAAACAGCATGTCGTAATAATAAGAAAAAATGGAATTTCTTATTATATTCTTATTTTTTTGAGTGGAATTTTGAGTTGATCCTTACCGGATCATTCCAAAATTTTGTTTTGATTTTTGGAGGAGGGCAAAAGAAATTCACATTTACAGTTGGTCTAGTGAATAAATGGATAGAGCCCTACGGCTCCAATTCTGATAAAAAAAAAAGTAACGAGCTTCTATTCTTAATTTGAATAATTACCCGATCTAATTAGATGTTAAAAATAAATTAGTGCCTGATGCGGGGAAGGGTTCTCCTGTGAATGGACCTTTGATTCTTTTTTTTTTTTCTTTTTTAATAAATCCTAACTATTTCTCTATTATGGATTGGAAACGAATGTGTAGAAGAAACAGTATACTGACAAAAAGAATTTGTTCCAAAGTCAAAAGAGCGATCGGGTTGTAAAAATAAAAGATTTTTGACCCTCTGGTAATTATAACGAAGATAAACCCATTGGATAGAAGGGGAGAGGAAAAAGATCTGTTGATTGGACTCCCTGTTTCCGGGGTATATATTTTTTTCCATACATAATACATACCCTGTTCTGACCATATTGCACTATGTATAATTTGATAATTCAAGAAATGCCTATTGTTTCTGGTTCAAGTAGAAATGTAAGTCAATGGAAGAATTACAAGGATATTTAGAAAAGGATAGATCTCGGCAACAACACTTCCTATATCCGCTACTCTTTCAGGAGTATATTTATGCACTTGCTCATGATTATGGTTTAAATGGTTCAATTTTTTACGAATCCGCGGAAGTTTTTGGTTATGGCAATAAATATAGTTTAGCACTTGTAAAACGTTTAATTACTCGAATCTATCAACAGAAATCTTTGATTTCTTTGGTTAATGATTCTAACCAAAATCGATTTGTTGGGCACACCCACAACAATTTTTTTTATTCTCGTTTTTATTCTCAAATGATATCAGAAAGTTTTTCAATTATTGTTGAAATTCCATTCTCGCTGCGATTAGTATCTTATTTCAAAGAAAAAGAAATACCAAAATATCATAATTTACGATCAATTCATTCAATTTTTCCCTTTTTAGAGGACAAATTATCGCATTTAAATTATGTCTCAGATATACTAATACCTCATCCCATCCATATGGAAATCTTGGTTCAAATTCTTCAATGCTGGATTCAAGATGTTCCCTTTTTGCATTTATTGCGATTCTTTCTTCACGAATATCATAATTGGAATAGTCTTCTCATTACTCAGAAGAAATCCATTTTCGTTTTTTCAAAAGAAAATAAAAGACTATTTCGGTTCCTATACAATTTTTATGTGTTTGAATGCGAATTTTTATTTGTTTTTATTCGTAAACAATCCTTTTATTTACGATTAACATCTTTTGGAACTTTTCTTGAAC